TGGGGAAATGATAGCAAGAAGGATTTCGTTGTCTACATTAGAAAAACTCTCCGCTGATGAATTATATAATGAGTGGCTTTATACTAATAAAGAGAAAAATTACAACTTAAATAATGAATTTATAAATAGAATTGAGACTTTAGAGACAGTTTTTCTTTCTCTAAATATACTTGAAACAAAAACTAGATTGTATAATGCTGAGACTAAAAAAAAAAAAATTTCCTAGTAAAATTATGTAATACTGAGCCTAAAAACAAAAAATGCCTAGTTAAAATGTATGATCCCTTTTTAAATGGGATGTATCGTGGAAGAATGAAGAAATTTTTTTCTTGTTCAATCATAAACGAAACTTCGATAGAAAATTGCACAGAAACATCTGAACTAAATAAAATTCATGATATCCTTCTTCCCTATCCTAATTCTCCAGAATATGAACAGAAAATCGAAAGAGCAGAAAAAAAACAAGTAAAAATAGATTTAAATAATAGGTTAAAGTTTTCATTGAACGCAATTCTAACTAACCCTAAACGTGAAAAAGAATCTATTGGAATAAACAAAATAGGTAAAAAACCCCCTCGATGGTCATACAAATTAATCAATGAGTTGGAACAACATTTTAAAAAACGACGAAAAGAACAAGGCATAATGCAAGGGCTGGATCACCAGCTTCGAACAAGAAGATTTAAACGTATAGCTTTTTTAACTCGTTCCAGACGAAGTTTTAAGAAGTCTCATTTCAAGAATTATAATCTTTATAGCAAATTTAATAGAGATTCGGGTTTTATAAGTTATTTAGAAGAACCGGATTTTCGTCGAGCCGTAATAAAAGGATCTATGCGCGTTCAAAGGCGTAAAATGGTTATTTGGGGACCCTCTCAAGGAAATCCCCATTCCCCCCTTTTTTTGGAAAAAATGGAGGATTTTCCTTTTCCTATATCCAACCTAATGAAACTTTTTTGTAATATTAGAGATTGGTTGGGTAAAAAGTCAGAATTCGAAATTTTAGATCAACAGTTCCAAATAAAAAAAAATAATCAGGAAGATGCAATGGAATTCTGGGATAACATTCCATATGCACAAAAAACAAGAAGTGTTCTGTTACTAGGTCAATCAATTTTTAGAAGATATATTAAATTACCCTTATTCATAATAGTTAAGAATATTGGCCGTATTTTATTACGGCAATCTCCGGAATGGTATGAAGATTTCCAAGATTGGAATAGAGAAATTTATCTAAAGTGCAGCTATAATGGTCTTCAATTCTCCAAAACGGAATTTCCCAAAAATTGGTTAAGAGAAGGTTTTCAGATCAAAATCCTATATCCTTTTCATTTGAAACCTTGGCACAGATCTAAACTACGACTCTCTGATAGCGATCGAAAGCAAGAGGAGGATTTTGATTCTTGTTTTTTAACAGTTTTGGGAATGGAAACAGAATATCCTTTTGGGCCTCCCCGAAAAACACCTTCCTTTTTTGAACCTATTTTTAAAGATGTAGACTATAAAATCGAAATCAGAAAATTCAATTTTAGAGTTCGAAGAGTTTTAAAAAAAATAACAAAGAAACAAACAAAAGCTGTTTTATTTGTAAAACAAAAACTTTTAAAAGGAACAAAAATTCCATTATTTATACCGAGAGAAATATATGAATCAAGTCAAACTCAAACAGAAAATGATTCTATAATCAGCAATAAGATAATTCATGAATCACTTAGTCAAAATCGAGCTACAGGCTGGACAAATTATTTACAGGCAAAAGAAGAAATGCAACATAGAATTGATAGAAGAAACACAATCAGAAATCAAATAGAAATAATGAAAAAAAATAAAAAGAATAATGGAGAATCACCCCCAAAAATTTGGAAACTATTAAAAAGAAAAAATATTGAATTATTAATTCAATTTTGCATTGAAAAAATATACATTGATATCTTTCTATGTATCATTAATATGCGCAGAACCACTCTATACCTTTTTATGGAATCAACAAAAAAAATTGTTGAGAAACACATTGACAATAATAAAAGAAATCAAGATCAAGAAAGGATTAAGAAAACAAAACAAAATAAAATTGACTTTATTTCGCCTATGACTATAAAAAAGATATTTGATAATCTTAGAAATAGTAAGCGAAAGTCACATATTTTTTTTGATTTATCTTACTTGTCACAAAAATATGTATTTTTTAAATTATCACAAACCCAAGCAATTAACTTCAATAAGGTAAGATCTATTCTTCAATATAATGGACCATCTTTTTTTCTTAAGAATGAAATAAAGGATTTATTTGGAAAACAAGGAATATTTGATTCCGAAATAAGACATAAGAAACTTCCAAATTATGGAATGAATCCATGGAAAAACTGGTTAAGAGGTTATTATCAATACGATTTATCTCAGATTACATGGTCTACATTAGTCCCCCAAAAATGGCGAAATGGGATAAATACCTCTCAAAATAATGATTTAAAGAAATGGTATTCCTATGAAAAGGACCCTT